ATATATACAGAATGCACAGGGGCAGGGACCTTACCTACAATCCATATATACAAGATCTAAATACAAGATAAGATCTAAGGCTAAACAACTAAATATTTCTTTTTCTTATTTGTTGGATCTATAAAAAACCCTATGGATCCTTGGGATTGGTAGATTATTTTATATACCAGAGTTTCAGACCATAGCTCAAGCCAAGGGAGGGTATCTTCTACTGGTCCTGTATATTGTCTTTTTCGTTCCGTGTCGTGTTCCTATGGAAACTTATATTATACGAGAATGAATTCTTTCCAGAGGTAACAAGTATTTCTACTTTCGATGAGAATATATACACGATATACGATATGAGAAGAAACCCTTACTTATATTTTTTTCTATTTTTTATATTATAATTGAGGAAAAGATTCCATCATTTAAATCATAAATCATATAAATCATACATAATAATAATATATATATTGAAACGATACCCCCGATCCCCCCCACAACACAAAAAAAAATTATTTCTTTCAATTCAATACTCATTAGTATTAGTTAACGATCCAAATGGCTGGATCCATATGCTTAATTCTGATACGAAATCAAATAGTAAAATAATTATTCATCGAATGACTATTCATCTATTATATTTTCAATAAGGCGCGGGAAGACTCTATGGAAAAGTGGTGGTTCAATTCGATGTTCTCTAACGAGCAGTTAGAACACAAGTATAGGCTAAGTAACTCGATGGATAGTCTTGGTCCTATTAGATATAGCAGTGGAGGCGAAGACCCTGTTAGAAATGATATGGATAAAAACGTTTCCCGTTGGAGTGATAGTGGAAGTTGTAATTTCAGTAGTGTTGAGCATTTTTTTGATATCATAGACATTTGGAGTTTCATCTCTGATGACACTTTTTTAGTTAGAGATAGTAATGGGGACAGTTATTCTATATATTTTGATATTGAAAATCAGATTTTTGAGATTGACAATGATAGTACTTTTCTGAATGAACTAGAAAGTTCTTTTTCTAGTTATCTGAATTCTAGTTATATGAGTAGTGGATCTAAAAGTAGTAATCGCTACTATTATCATTACATGTACGATACTCAATCTAGTTGGAATAATCACATTAATAGTTGCATTGATAGTTATCTGCGTTCTGAAATCAGTATTGATAGTTACATTTCGGGCGGGACCCATAATTACAGTGACAGTTTTGTTTATAGTTTCATTTGTAATGAAACTATAAGTGATAGTGAAAGTAGAAATTCTAGTATGAGAACTAGTGTTAATAGCACTGATTTCAATATAAGAGGAAGATCTAATGATTTCGATATAAATAAAAAATACAGACATTTATGGGTTCAGTGCGAAAATTGTTATGGATTAAATTACAAAAAATTTTTTAAGTCAAAACTGAATATTTGTGAACAGTGTGGATATCATTTGAAAATGAGTAGTTCAGAGAGAATCGAACTTTTGATTGACCCAGGTACTTGGGACCCTCTGGATGAGAGTATGGTCTCGACGGACCCCATTGAATTTCATTCAGAGGAGGAACCTTATAGAGATCGTATTGATTCTTATCAAAGAAAGACAGGTTTAACTGAAGCTGTTCAAACAGGCATAGGTCAACTAAATGGTATTCCCATAGCAATTGGGGTCATGGATTTTCAGTTCATGGGAGGAAGTATGGGATCCGTAGTCGGTGAGAAAATCACCCGTTTGATCGAATATGCTACAAATCAATCTCTACCTGTTATTATTGTATGTGCTTCTGGAGGAGCACGCATGCAAGAAGGAAGTTTGAGCTTGATGCAAATGGCTAAAATATCTTCTGCTTTATATAATTATCAATTAAATAAAAAGTTATTCTATGTATCAATTCTTACATCTCCTACAACCGGTGGAGTTACAGCTAGTTTTGGTATGTTGGGAGATATCATTATTGCTGAACCTAATGCCTATATTGCATTTGCGGGTAAAAGAGTAATTGAACAAACTTTGAATAAGACAGTACCCGACGGTTCACAAGCGGCTGAGTATTCATTCCATAAGGGCTTATTCGATCCAATCGTACCACGTAATCTTTTAAAAGGTGTTCTGGGTGAGTTATTCCAGCTCCATGGTTTCCTTCCCTTGACTCAAAATTTTTAAAATTAAAGTACAGTACTAGATTCAGTTATTTGTAGTGAGCAATAAATAATTCATCATCGTGACAAAAAACCGAGAAAAATGGCGTTTGGTGACATAAATTCTGCTTGTTGTAGTAAGAGTCAGAAGGTTTGGATAATTACTTTTCTCTTTTCCCACGGATCCATTTTGTTTGCATTTTACCTCTATTCCTGATTAGGAATTAGAAACCCTCTATTATATTAACAGGATAAAAAAGTTAATTTTTTCTTCCTAGGAATTTTTTTTGAAAAAGAATAATTTTAGAATTGTATTTGTCCTTCTTACGTCTTAATTACGTTTTAATGCTTATTAAATTTTAATGCTTCTTAGTTCTTATTAGTTTTTGTTCTTAACTTAATTATTATTTATTATTATTATTTTTTATATTAATTATATTAATTATTTATATTATAATATTATTTTTATTATTTATAATTAATATTCTAAATAAATAATAATAAATAATTATAATAAACATAAAAACAAGCACAAGTAAAACAATTATTTATAAATTCAAAATTTATAAATAATATTCAAAAATTATAAATTATAATAAATTATATTTATATAATAATAATATTTATATAATATATATATATATATAATAATATATATATAATAATAATAGTAAAATAAAATAAAAAAATAAAACATTATAAAAAAAAAATTATATAATATATAAAATTTCAAATTATATTTATATATAATATAAAATATTATTTTTTAATATAATGTAATTGTTATAGAGATATAGTGATATGATAAATATATAGTAAAAATATATATATATATAGTTTATAGTAAAAATAAATATATAGTAAAGTCAAAAATATATAGTCAAAGTAGTAAAAGTCAAATGTAATTGATGTATAATTTGTAAATATATTAATGAATGTATAGTAAATAATAAATATAGAATAAATATAGAAATATCTATGTAGTAATAGAAGTAATCTCTATATCTTCCGAAGATCCATTTTTTGACTTTTACGATGAATCCCTCTTGTATCGGATTAGTTAGAGTCGCGAACTCATAAAAACTTCTATTTTTTTAGTTTTAGAAAGAAGATAAGAATGAAAACAGGATAAGAAAAAGTTGATTAATTAAATAGAATTATCATACATATTCGTGTAGAAAGATAAATAAAATAGGTACATTTAATGTAATGTAGTTTTACGTTTCTTGCACTTAATATTATTTTGCATTTATTAACTACTTAATATTATTTATATTATAATAGATAGACTACTTATCATAAGATATCTTTATAAAAGGTTCAAATATTAAATTGAGGCACCCATTCTATGACAGATTTCAACTTACCCTCTATTTTTGTGCCTTTAGTGGGCCTAGTATTTCCGGCAATTGCAATGGCTTCTTTATTTCTTTATGTCCAAAAAAATAAGATTGTCTAGCTGCGATGTATGGGACCAAATCTCATCAAGTTATTTCAATCAACACTGGATCATTATTTAGGTATCTATTTTTTTAGTGGAATGTGGTACAATATGTGACTCCTTGCAAATACAAATGAAAGGAAGAGCCGTTTTGCATGTGTATATATCTGTATAAATGCATGTATATGCAGATGCAGGTTTAGCTCTGGTCAAAAGCGGATCATCGAATATTTAAAGTGGAAAGTCAATGTATCTAACCAATTACTTATAATGGTTCACATCAAGTGCTAGTTGATGAGAGTTACCTCGGGCTCGGGAGCAAGAAAAGTCAAATTCATTTGGTTTATTCTCCCAATTCCAATCGAATGCAATTGGATCTAGTATAGTATGAACTGGCGATCAGAACATATATGGATAGAACTTATAACGGGGTCTCGAAAAACAAGTAATTTTTTCTGGGCCTGTATCCTTTTTTTAGGTTCACTAGGATTCTTAATCGTTGGAACTTCCAGTTATCTTGGTAGGGATCTGATATCCGTATTTCCATATCAGCAAATATCTTTTTTTCCACAAGGGATTGTGATGTCTTTCTATGGAATTGCGGGTCTATTCATTAGCTCCTATTTGTGGTGCACAATTTTGTGGAATGTAGGTAGTGGTTATGATCGATTCGATAGAAAAGAAGGAATAGTGTGTATTTTTCGTTGGGGATTTCCTGGAAAAAATCGTCGTATCTTTCTTCGCTTCCTTATGAGCGATATTCAGTCAATCAGAATGGAGGTTAAAGAGGGCCTTTATACTCGCCGTGTCCTTTATATGGAAGTCAGGGGCCAGGGAACTATTCCCTTGACTCGTACTGATGAGAATTTAACTCCACGAGAAATTGAACAAAAAGCTGCGGAATTAGCCTACTTCTTGCGCGTACCAATTGAAGTATTTTGAAATGAAACGAGGAATAAATACTTTCTCAGCATGAGAAAAGGAATTAAGTAATCCTTTTCTTCTTTTTTTAATACAACTGAAGTTTCTTCAGAATGCTCATTCGAGTAGAACATGCTAGATTCTATTTCTTTGTTCTGTTGATGTGGCGGTGACCCTTAGAATAAAGCAAAAGCAGGGGGACGTATATGGAACAAAACGACTAAACTATAATAAGAAGTAATTTTTCGTTTGCCAAAAATTTTTTACGTGTATGATGGAGTTCAACTCAATTCTTTCTTTCATACTAGTAACAAGTATAATAAGTATAGATTCATTACATATATCCAAACCCGGACATTTCGAAATAGAGAATTCATCTTTTCTTTTTAGTTTAGTGCCAAATTCTATTTTAGAATTGATATATTAGATATAGATACAGATAGATCATATTTATTTCATAAAATTTCTTGTCAACCAATCCCTCTTTTTTTCTTTAATTTTGCTCCTTGAGAAACAAACGATTGGATCTCTCATAACCATCCAAATTATCTCTCGTTTTGTCACTTATTTCGGATTTCATCATCAATATTCTTCAGAAATATCTCCTCTTTTCCTGGGGTGAAACATTTTGAAATAATAACTTGGTCCACGGTGGAGTTCTTTCGTCTTGAAATTTGAATAATATTCTTCAAGTGGTTTTTGAGCATTCGTCAAACAAATAAGGATGCAATACAATTGGTTCTAATTTGTTCAATTGAAATATCTGAATATTTGCTTATTTTTTTTTTCATCCAAAACAGACTCTATCTTTATTCTATTTCTATATTTAATTTAGGCCCAAGACTTAATTTAGTTAGATCAAGGACTAAGTAAAGGACTAAATAATTATACAAAATTTGAGAATAGATCCATAGGTTCCACACCTTGTTATAGAACTCATGCTTCAGAGAAATATCAAATAAGATAAAATTAACAAATAAAATGAAGCAGGTTTATTAACAATTCAAAAAAAAAAAGAAAAGTGAAAAAAAAAAAGAAAGCGTTGATTTTCCTTCCATATCTTGCATCTATAGTATTTTTACCCTGGTGGGTCTCTAATAAATGTCTGGAACCTTGGGTTAATGATTGGTGGAATACCAGGCAATCCGAAACTTTCTTGAATGATATTCAAGAGAAGAACGTTCTAGAAAAATTCATAGAATTAGAACAACTATTTCTGTTGGATGAAATGATAAAGGAGTACCCCGAAACACATCTACAAAAGCTTCGTATAGGAATCCACAAAGAAACAATACAATTGGTCAAAATACATAATGAATATAATTTACATAGCATTTTGCATTTCTCGACAAATATAATCTGTTTCGCTATTCTAAGTAGTTATTTTATTCTGAGTAATGAAAAACTTGTCATTCTAAATTCTTGGGTTCAGGAATTCCTATATAACTTAAGTGACACAATAAAAGCCTTTTCTATTCTTTTAGTCACTGATTTATGGATCGGATTCCACTCTCCACATGGTTGGGAACTAATGATTGGTTTGGTCTACAACGATTTTGGATTAACACATAACGATCAAATTATATCCGGTCTTGTTTCCACTTTTCCAGTCATTCTAGATACAATTGTGAAATATTGGATTTTCCATTATTTAAATCGTGTATCTCCTTCACTTGTAGTCATTTATCATTCAATTAATGAATGAGAATGAAGAACTCATTTGATCTCTTGATATCAATCAAATCAGAAAGAATCTTTCTTCGTGCATAACGAAATTTAAATTTGACTTACTCTTTCTTTATACTTCTACCTGTTTATTCAAGGTATTCGTCCTATATTCCAGTACAATGACAGACTTGTGGATAGGGAACTATACTAGCTACCTACCTAATTTATTGTAGAAATTGGGGGATCGATGATTGGACCATGCAAAATAGAAATACTTTTTCTTGGGTAAAGGAGCAGATGACTCGATTTATTTCTGTATCGATCGTGATATATGTAATAACTCAGACATCCATTTCAAATGCATATCCTATTTTTGCGCAGCAGGGTTATGAAAATCCACGAGAAGCAACTGGACGAATTGTGTGTGCCAATTGCCATTTAGCTAATAAGCCCGTGGATATTGAGGTTCCGCAATCTGTGCTTCCTGATACTGTATTTGAAGCAGTTGTTAGAATCCCTTATGATACGCAACTGAAACAAGTTCTTGCTAATGGCAAGAAAGGGGGTTTGAATGTGGGGGCTGTTCTTATTTTACCCGAGGGATTCGAATTAGCCCCTACCGATCGTATTTCCCCCGAGATGAAAGAAAAGATAGGCAATCTTTCTTTTCAGAGTTATCGTCCCACTAAAACAAATATTCTTGTGGTAGGTCCTGTTCCTGGTCAGAAATATAGGGAAATCATCTTTCCTATTCTTTCTCCCGACCCTGCTACGAGGAAGGACGTTCACTTCTTAAAATATCCCATATATGTAGGCGGGAACAGGGGAAGGGGTCAGATTTATCCCGATGGGAGCAAGAGTAACAACACTGTCTATAACGCCACATCCGCAGGTATAGTAAGCAAAATAGTACGTAAAGAAAAGGGCGGATATGAAATAACCATAACTGATCCATCGGATGGGCATCCAGTGGTTGATATTATACCTCCAGGACCGGAACTTCTTATTTCAGAGGGTGAGTCTATCAAGCTTGATCAACTATTAACAAGTAATCCCAATGTGGGGGGGTTTGGTCAGGGAGATGCCGAGATAGTGCTTCAAGATCCGTTACGTGTTCAAGGTCTTTTGTTCTTCTTAGCATCTATTATTCTAGCACAAATCTTTTTGGTTCTTAAAAAGAAACAGTTTGAAAAGGTTCAATTGTACGAAATGAATTTTTAGATACAGGAATTCCTTAGTACAAGTTGGTAAAAGGGAAAGGACTTTACAATTTTTTTTGATCATACATAATAGTATGATCAAAAAAAAATTGTAAAGTCCTTTGTTTGTTTTGTTTATACTGTTTTTGCTTTGAGAGAT